TCCCACACTAGCACTTCCGCGTAATAACTCTACCAAAGGCGATCCTATTACCGGAATTGCTTCGGGCACGCCTGTTACAATTTTTACTGCCCAATATCCAATTTGGTCCCAAGGTAAAGAATAACCTGTTACACCAAAAGATGCGGTCAATACAGCCAGAACCACACCTGTAACCCAAGTCAATTCGCGAGGTTTTTTAAAACCCCCGGTGAGATACACGCGAAATACGTGCAGGATTGTCATTAGGACCATCATACTTGCCGACCATCGATGAACCGATCGAATTAACCACCCGAAGTTAACTTCCGTCATTATGTATTGAACAGAGGCAAAAGCCTCAGTAACGGTCGGGCGGTAGTAAAAAGTCATAGCAAACCCTGTAGCTACTTGTACTAAAAAACAAGTGAGCGTAATTCCTCCCAGACAATAAAATATGTTGACATGAGGAGGAACGTATTTACTAGTTATATCATCTGCAATCGCCTGAATCTCGAGACGTTCTTCGAACCAATCGTAGACTTTATGGAGATAGGTAAACCAAGAGAACTCCCCTCTGAGAACCGTATATGAGAATTTCATCTCGTACGGCTCAAACAAAACCACCCCAATACTGGTATGGAATAGAAAATTGGAAACTTCTTAATTTTTTGATTCAATCTTATCTAAAAATACGAAAGAATAAAAATAAGAAGGCTTTTCTTTGTGGTTATAATTAGAATGCCAAAAAATCAAGTCGACGCGCTTATCTTTATGTTGATCGTTACAGGCCTCTTGAATCTTCTATTTACCTATTTCATTTTCTTTGATTTGTTATTTTGAGTTGTATGTAATGCAGCTTGACTTTTGTTTTCTTTATTATTGATAGGAATTTTCTTGTTAAGACCCTATGAATCAATTGAAACCTCAGATTCATACTAGAACCACGATGATTCAATAAAACCTTCAAACTAAGTCCAAAGATTCCATGAGTAAGAATCCTTGGATCATCATTTATTCAAGTTTGTGCTTTGAGTAAAATAAAAGCAGAAATGGGGAATTTGAAAGAAGAAAAATCTTGCAATTGAAAATTTTGTCTTTGGAAAAACTTTTTGAATCCGGCCAAGGGGTCTGAATATTAAGTATGAATCATAGTTCGAATACTTCGTGATCTATTTCATATATTCCGTGCTCCAGATACTCGAATGAATATCCGACGGAGTAAAGCCATCTCGATCAAGACGACAGATCTATGCTCTGTACTATCAATAGGATCAATTCGAACAAGTCGCACACTCATATTCCGGAAATACAGAAATAAAAAATTCGCGGTCGAACTACCAATCAACTAAAATCAAAATCCGATACCTAAATGCTTATTTAAAAGGTAGTATTTTGTGATTCTTGTAAATTTCATTCTAATTCAGTGAAATTCCGTCCAGTAAAACGGACGAATTATAAATCTCCAAAATAATAGATAGGAATACCGCAAATAAAGCCATTGCGACTCCCATCAAAGGAGTAGTTCCCCATCCAGGAGCTACTTTACCATATTCCGAATTCAAGGGTTTCAACAACCCCCCTGCAGAAGTTCTTTTTGGACGAGCTCTAGAACTACCCTCAACTGTTTGTGTAGCCATAAATCCTATTTTGTATTGATTGAGATCTGTTGACTTTGTATACCATTCCGTTGTAAATAAACGATCTTATCATGGATCCAGTGTGGTCTTGAAATTCTATAATAATGGAAACAGCAACCCTAGTCGCCATCTCTATATCTGGGTTACTTGTAAGTTTTACTGGGTACGCCTTATATACTGCTTTTGGGCAACCCTCTCAACAACTAAGAGATCCATTCGAGGAACACGGGGACTAGTTGAAGTAGAAGTAATGGGCCTCCCAATATTGGGAGGCCCATTACTTCAATTGAGATAAAAAAAAAATCATTTTGTTTTTTTAGTTGGAACTTTAGGCGGTTCTCGAAAAAAGATAGCGAAAAAAATGATCCCTAGAGTCGAGACTAAGAGGAATGTATAAACCAATGCTTCCATAAATTCGATCGTGGTTTCCAATTATAGCTTCCATACCTGTTTATTTGGGATCATCCCCCGGATTAAAGAAAAAAAGAATCAAAAAGGGCGGCGATTTCAATCCATATTTCTCCAGTACCTTATACCTTATTTTAAATAAAAAGCACAAATCGAAAATAGAAGCAGAAGCGAGAAACTAAAATAGTAGAGCAATGCTGCATCAGACTACTTGTCTTCTTGTAGTTGGATCTCCAAGTTTTTGGAATACTCCAAATTCCACTTGAGCGTCCAAATCCGGGTCAATACCAGCAAAAACATCTCGGAACAAGGTTCTAGCACCATGCCAAATGTGTCCGAAGAAGAAAAGCAGAGCAAATGAAGCGTGTCCAAACGTAAACCAGCCCCTTGGGCTGCTACGAAAAACACCATCGGATTTCAAAGTAGCACGATCTAATTCAAAAATTTCACCCAATTGAGCACGTCTAGCATATTTTTTCACAGTAGCAGGATCACTATAACTCACGCCATTCAGCTCGCCACCATAGAACTCAACGGTTACACCTACTTGTTCGACACTATACTTCGATTCTGCCCTTCGAAAAGGAACGTCGGCTCTAACAATTCCATCTCCGTCTACCAAAACAACTGGAAAAGTTTCAAAAAAAGTAGGCATACGACGTACAAAAAGTTCACGCCCTTCTTTATCTCTAAATATAGGGTGTCCTAACCACCCGACAGCTATTCCATCCCCGTTATCCATTGAACCCGCTCTGAATAATCCCCCTTTCGCAGGATTATTTCCGATGTAATCATAAAAAGCTAATTTTTCAGGAATTTTAGACCAAGCTTCTGATAAACTTTGATTTTCGGCTAGTCCAGCACTGACTCTTCGATATATTTCTTGCTGAAAGTATCCCTGATCCCATTGATAACGGGTGGGACCAAATAATTCGATGGGGGTAGTTGCTGACCCATACCACATAGTTCCAGCAACAACAAACGCTGCAAAAAAGACAGCAGCGATGCTGCTGGAAAGAACGGTTTCAATATTGCCCATACGTAATCCTTTGTATAAGCGTTGTGGCGGGCGGACACTGAGATGGAATAAGCCTGCTAATATGCCCAATGTCCCTGCCGCAATATGATGAGAGGCTATTCCTCCTGGAACAAAAGGATCAAAACCTTCCACACCCCATGCTGGATTTACAGATTGTACCTTTCCAGTTAGTCCATACGGATCAGACACCCATATTCCAGGACCATACAATCCTGTTACATGAAATGTCCCAAAACCAAAGCAAGCCACTCCTGAGAGAAATAAATGAATTCCAAAGATTTTAGGCAAATCCAAAGAACGTTTTCCTGTACGGTCATCAACAAATATTGCTAGATCCCAATACACCCAATGCCAGATAGCTGCCAAGAAGCACAATCCGGAAAACACAATATGTGCCCCCGCTACACCTTCGTAACTCCAAATACCCGGATTCGTTACTGTCCCCCCTGTAATACTCCAACCACCCCATGAATCGGTTATTCCTAAACGAGTCATGAAGGGTATAACGAACATGCCTTGTCTCCACATTGGATCAAGAACTGGATCGGAGGGATCAAAAACAGCTAATTCATATAGAGCCATTGAACCGGCCCAACCCGCAACCAGGGCTGTATGCATTATATGGACAGCGATCAAACGACCGGGATCATTCAATACGACGGTATGAACACGATACCAAGGCAAACCCATGGGACTACCCCTTTATTAATAAAAAATAGACACTATGTAACTTTATTGCATTGAAAAAAACTATGCTATGTACCCCTTTTTTCAGGGGATTATCTCGAAAAAGGGATTAATATTAATATTTGTTCTATTCTTTTAGTAATAATGGAAGAGTTCGGTTCGTAGGAAAAAAGAGAAGCAGATCTATTCTATACTCGATAAGTACCAATACGCAATGGGGGTTGATTCCCTTTTCTATGAGCGAATGTATCCATATTTGGTCATCATTCAAAAGACTTATTCGTAAGAATTTTCCTTTATTTTATGAACTTCGTCAATCTATGTATAAACTAAGATAACGGCCACTAGTATTAAGACAAGAAGCCCATTATTACGCTTCCACATCAAAGTGAACTAGAGTACTTAATTCTTTTTTCTTTCATTTTATGCCTATTGGTGTTCCAAAAGTACCTTATCGAAGTCCCGGGGACAAGCATCCATCTTGGGTTGACATATAGTGCGACTTGTCAGATCTATTGGGTCATATGGGATTTCCCCGTTCTCTCCCCCGATCGAGATATCCTCTGTTTCGCCCAAAAAATTGATTGAATTATCAAAAATTTGTAGCGTGAAATGCAATGAAGTGCAATTAGATCTATTTCGTGAGGAAGCATCCAGATTAATATTAGCAATAAATCAATTTTATGGTCGTCTTGGCTGGACCAATAAAATGAGGTATCCAGGCTCCGTTTAGAAAAACCCAATTGGTAATATATCTATGATTATTACTTATATCATAAACGATTCCTTTATTCGAAAAGCGATCTCAAACGTTAATCAACGGAATACTAAATATGATGAATATGTAAAATATTTGGCGGAAGACATGAAAGAAATGAATTAAAAAGGGGGTAAGTCATAGCAAAAAAGAGACGTGGTATTGGGGTCATTTGTCCGATATGTGCAAATCAAAATCGGGCGAATCCTTACTCGGAGTAGAGCCTAAACCTAAAAAAATGGAAGAAGCCCATTCAATTCAGGAACAAGAAAATGGCATCGTGATTTTTGGATCGGATCTCGATGAAAAAATACATCAATGAAAAGTTAGTTCGATAAGTCGATAAGTTTAGTGAATTTCTTTTTTATATTAGAATATTATAGGTCTAGGAAACCGGCTAAACTCAGCGTTCTTGAAAACCGGAAGAAAAGCCCCTCGATAGAAGCGAGGAAAAAAGAAAGGAAAGGGGCTAGGAGCTACACATTGATTTGTTTTTCGCAAGTTTTTTTTGTTGAACCGTATGCATCAAAAGATGCCTGTACGGCTCCGAAGGGATACTGTTTTATCCTAATCAACCGACTTTATCGAGAAAGATTACTTTTTTTAGGTCAAATGGTTGAGAGCGATATCTCGAATCAACTTATTGGTATTATGGTATATCTCAGTATAGAGAACGAGACCAAGGATTTGTATTTATTTATCAACTCTCCTGGCGGATGGGTAATACCCGGGATAGCAATTTATGATACTATGCAATTTGTGCGACCCGATGTACAGACAATATGCATGGGATTGGCCGCCTCCATGGGGTCTTTTCTCCTGGCCGCCGGAGCAAGTACCAAACGTCTAGCATTCCCTCACGCTTGGCGCCAATGAGTTTTTTATTTGAGAGAAAAAAGAAGACTATGCCTTCGCCATATGAATTCTTAATATTAAGTAATAATAGCATGGCACTTCGAATTCGATATGAAAATTGTTAGTGTTTTTTTTTTTTTCAAAATATTTGATTATGTATCGAAGCAGTAGTATGAGATAAAGAAGGGGTATTCCGAGTTTATCTTACCTATCGGAGGCCTATTGCAGCGCCACACACCTTTTTCACGCCGGAAGGTTCTTAACAATTAACAAGATTTATGGTATGAAAGAGTACGAAAATAAAAAAAGAAGATTATTTTTGATTTATTTCTTTTTTTTTTATTTTGATTTGAAATTTGAAAAAAAAAAAAGAAACTTTGGGATTGCTGAATCACATAAATATATAAAGCAACGGAGCCATCATAGTATTTTTGAACTCCTCAAAAAAAAAGAAGGGTGGTAATTGGATCATTTACCCATCTGGGTATAATAGAACCCCCTTTTTATCCTTGTTTGATGAAGGGTAAAAAGCAAATTCCATTGGCGAGCCGTATGCAATGCGAAAAAGTGCCCGTACGGTTGTTCAATTATATCTTTTTCTTTATCTCTTCCCCTCGCCGAATCGTGCGGATAGAGGAACCTTTTATTATGTTATAATATATCATCAGGGTCATGATCCATCAACCTATTGGCGCTTTTTATGGGGCACAAACGGGAGAATTTATCCTGGATACGGAAGAACTACTGAGACTGCGCGAAATCCTTACAATGGTTTATGTACAAAGATCGGGCAAGCCCTTATGGGTTGTATCCGAAGACATGGAAAGGGATACTTTTATGTCAGCAACAGAAGCCCAAGCTCATGGACTTGTTGATCTTGTAGCGGTTGGATAAAACATAGCAGTCACTTCTTAAGCGTTTAATATTCTATTAAACAGAAGAAATTCATAATCATCCGGTTAGGATCGATCTAAACCAGCCCATAATGGATAATTCAGCATGCCAACTATTAAACAACTTATTAGAAACCCAAGACAGCCAATCAGAAATGTTACCAAATCCCCCGCTCTGCGGGGATGTCCTCAGCGCCGAGGAACATGTACAAGGGTGTATGTGCGACTCGTTTCAATCATGGGCTGAGACAAACCAAAAGAAAGAAACCCTTTTTTAAGTATCAATAATCAGTACCTGTGAATCGGATAGAATAGAAGAAGAAGAACTCCATTCACTATCTAAAAAAAGATCGATCTATCATATCTTTCTATTGTGTATGAAATTTATGGTTTCCACTGGCGCAAATTCCACCACCTCAATTTGCAATTAATTTAAGGTGAGAAAGAATTCCCCATTGGTAACAAATAGTTATCCATTAAGCGGGGGAAATACTATAAAAAAGCAGAAAGATTATCTTTCGACTCTTGCAAGAACGGACTAACAAGGTCAGCTACCCCACCAATCTTCATAATTAAATACCGTTACTGTATAAGGTCTATCTCGTTATGAAAGACCTATTACTAGAAACTTCATGGGTAGAGCCGAAGAGTGGTAACTGTACAAGTTACCAATAGAATTGATTAAATGAAGGAAGTGGCTCCGGTGTATAGAGAGGGCCTCACCGTTTAAGAAGTAATCATAGAGACGACGGAACCCACAATTTCTTTATCTATTTACTACTTTCGTTTTTTTTTTTACTATTTTCTTTCCAATGCCTCGACAAAAGGTAAAAGTGTGGTCGGGAAGGTTAGAGTAGCAAAAGCCATTGGAATTTTTATTTTATAAATTGGAAGAGTCCGTTTTGTTATTAATAGACTAGGAAAGGGGAAAAGAATAACTGAAAGAAAGGAAATCAATTAGTTATTCATCAAAGTTTCATTTATTCAATGACCAGAATTAGACGAGGATATATAGCTCGGAGACGTAGAACAAAAATGCGTTTATTTGTATCAAGCTTTCGCGGGGCTCATTCACGACTTAGCCGAACAATTACTCAACAGAAAATAAGAGCTTTGGTTTCGGCTCATCGCGATAGAGATAGGAAAAAAAGGGATTTTCGTCGTTTGTGGATCACCCGAATAAATGCAGTAATTCGCGGAAATCCGGTATCCTATAGTTATAGTAGATTAATATACAATCTGTATAAGGCACAGTTGGTTCTTAATCGTAAGATACTTGCACAAATAGCTATATCAAATAGGAATTGTCTTTATATGATTTCCAATGAGATTATAAAATAAGGAAATTGGAAGGAATCCATTCTAATTTTTAAACGGAGTTCTCTGGAGAATGAACTCCAGTAAGAGGAAGGTAGAGTAGAAATAATATGATAAAGTCGTCAAAATGAGCGAACACGCTCAATAAAAAAAAAAGATTGATTTTATTCTTCTTTCCCAATTCTTTTTTTTTTTTTCTTACGGCACGGCTGCTTCACAGATTTTTTGAACAAAACATCCATCTGTGTTTGAGTTCGGATTGGAATTTTTATTTAATTGAAGAGTAAGCCTATTTTTTTCTGGTTCTAAGACCGGGAGGTCTAGCGGTCAACCCACTTCTTTCAAATTGTTTCTCATTATTAAGAAAAGGTAACGAAGATAAAATACGAGCTTGTTTTATAGCAATAGTAATTAATCGTTGTTCTTTTAAGGTCAATCTATTCACCCGTCTAGATAATATTTTTCCTTGTTCACTAAGAAATCGACTAATTAAAGTCATGTTTCTATAATCAATTCGATCCCCCGATTGGATCGGGGGCAAACGCCTACGAAAAGATCGCTTGGATTTAAGAAAGAGTCGCTTGGTTTTATCCATAATTTGTTTATTCCTTATCCCTAAAATCCCATTTCGATGAAATCAAAAAATGATTTATAGAATCAATTATAGGATTTGGTTTGTCTAGATTTATTTATTTGTTTTTATTAAAATATATGAAATAATCTAGATATATATCTAGATTATTTTTTCATGTCCCTTGGAAGGGTGACACAAAAGCACGCGGCTTGACTCTATCTATTTTTTTATCTCCCCATGAAGTATATGCTTGTAACAATAGGGACAGAATTTTCTCAATTCCAATCGACTGGGTGTATTGTGTCGATTCTTTTGAGTAATATATCTGGAAATACCCCTTGATTCCTTATTAACACCGTTTCGAACACAACTAGTACATTCCAAAATAACCCTTACTCGGACCTCTTTACCCTTGGCCATGAACCTCCTTGGGGTTTTTGATTCACCCAACTTTTCTATTTTCCGACCCGCAACGAATAAGAAGCACGGGACAAAAAAATAGAAGTTGCTAACCACTCAAAAAAAACTTATGAAATAAAGATTTTATTGCAATCAATCAATCAATATAGTAAATAAATAGGAAATAAAAATAAAAAATAATAAGTAATACAAGAATTTCTAACTATATTGCTAAATCGCAGTCCAGTATTTCATTTAAGGATCTTGTAGTGGAGGATACTCTTACCCTAGCCATATTTCGATTTCCGTTTTCTTTTACCTGTCTATTTGCTTTTAACTGGATAATTAATAATTAATTTAATCGGAGCCTGGACCCGGGTTTCGCTGAGGTTGAAGCCACCTTTTTTCTTTCGCTTTCCTTCTTTCTAATTGTAAAACAAAAAAACGAAAAGAGGGGAAAGAGAGATTAGTCACAAATATTTGATTCTAGCTCTAATCTTCTTCACCCCGTTCCGGTTCAATAACTAGAATTAAAAAAAAGGAAATGTCAATGCGTCGGGGAATAAACGGTTGATTTCTATCAATAACCCTGCTAAAGACCCGAACCATAGAGTACTTAGTACCGGTGCCACGGAAAGATATGTTTTTAGATCTCGCATTGAAAATCCTCCTTCTTTTTTGTTTTTGTATTCCCTATTGGACTATTGGAATATATTATGGTAAGAGATGTATATGTAGTTAAAGGCCCACTTGTATTTGTGCGCGGAATCCCTAATTCAAATTGAAATGCGCAATGATTCGGTATATAAGATTTGATTTTCTTTTTTTTTTTTTTTTTCTTAAAACAGAAAATGGGTCACTTTACACCTGCGAATTCCCAAGAAAAATAATAAGTTATTATTATTATATGGTATATGATATGAGACCAAAAACAAGAAAAGGCAAGATCCATTTTGCATATCACTAGAGGGAATAAAAAATAAGGATGTGGAAAACAAGACAGGGATTCTTTACAATGATATTGTAGGCCAATTGAAAGGGATGTAGCGCAGCTTGGTAGCGCGTTTGTTTTGGGTACAAAATGTCACGGGTTCAAATCCTGTCATCCCTACCAATTACCGCTCAGAGCAGCAGTAACGCGAGATCTTTTTTTTTTTTTTTTTAGATCGATTTCATTTTGACATACATAAATTTCTATTTTATGATATATGATAGTATACACATACAAGAATTGTTGGGGTAAAAAAAGAGAATCTCCTTATTTCCAGCCTTTTTCGTTGTGATAAGAAAGCGCTCTTAGTTCAGTTCGGTAGAACGTGGGTCTCCAAAACCCAATGTCGTAGGTTCAAATCCTACAGAGCGTGATTCCGCTCTTGTCGTCTTAGATCTAAAACCATACAAACGGAACTGAAATAATTGAACAGCAATCTGAATTTGACCCTGACCTCCCCCTCG